TTAATCGTAAATAAGAAGATTGTTTACGAAGAAAAACTAATAAAAATTCACATTCAGATACATAAGAATTGTATAGGAACCAAAATAGTCTTTTATTTTCTTTTGAAAAAACATGAATAGATTTCTTCGGAGTAATGAGAAAACTATTCCAATTATGATATTTACGAAGAAAGAATCGCAAGAAATGCAAAAGGGGAACATCTTGAATCCAGCATTGAAGGATTTGAACCAAGATTTCCATATGGATGGGATGGGGTATTAGTATATCTGATACATAATTTGAATGTAATAATTTGTCCTCTAAAAAAGGAAAAATGGAATGAATAGAGCGTAAATTATGAGATTTTGGTATTTCTTTTTTTTCGAAATAAGATACTAATCGCAGCGAGAATGGAATTTCTACAAGAATTGCAAAACCTTCTGATATCATTTGAGAATCAAAATGGGAATAACAAAAATTGTTGTGGCGATGACTAACGAATCGATTTTTGTTAGAATCATTAACCGCGGAAAGAAAATAATTCTGTTGATAGATTCGAATAATTAAACGTTTCACAAGTGCTAAACTGGATTTACTGTCATAACCAAAAACTTCCGTAGGTTCGTAAAAAAGGGAACCTTTTAAACCACGATCACGAGCAAGTGCATAAATATACTCCTGAAAGAGAAGCGGATATAGGAGGGGTTGTTGCCTAGATCTATCCTTTTCTAAATATCCTTGTAATTCTTCCATTTAGTTACATTTCTACTTGAACTATAAGCAGGAACATTTCTTACAAATAATACATAGTGCAATATGGTCAAAACAGGGTATCTATTATGTGTATAGTAAGAAAAAAATATATACCCCCGGAAACGAGGAGTCTACTCAACAAATCTTTTTCCTCTCTTCTTCTATCCAACCGAGTGGTTTATCTTCGTTATAATTACAAGAGGGTCAAAAATCCTTTATTTTTGCAACCTAATTGCTCTTTTGATTTTGGAACAAATTTTTTTATCAGTATACTGTTTCTTCTACACATCTGTCTCCAATCGATGGAATAGTTAGGATTTTTTTTTTAAGAAAAAGAATCGATGGTCCACTCACAGGAGAACCCTTTCCCCCACCGGGCACTAATTTATTTTTAACATCTAATTAGATCGGGTAATTATTCAAATTAAGAATATTAGCTCGTTGCTTTTTTTTTAACAGAATTGGAACCAAGAGGTTCTATCCATTTATTCACTAGACCCAACTATAAATGTATGTTAATTTCTTTTGTCCTATTCCACACAAATCAAAACAAAATTTTGTAATGATCCGATAAGGATAAACTCCAAATTCTATCTAAATTCTACTAATAAAAAAGAAGAATATACGAAAAAAATGAGATTTTTTTCTTATTATTACGACATGCTATTTTTTCCATTCATTACCTTTCAGGATCAGTCGCGGTCTTATAGACTCTACCAATAGTCTGGACGAATTCGTTGCTTCATCCAAAAATGTGTAAAAGATCATAGTCGCACTTAAAAGCCGAGTACTCTACCGTTGAGTTAGCAACCCAAATAAATATGATATGTAGAGATGGTCAAAAAAATCAATTGAATTGCACTGCACCACTCCATCAAAACATTGAACTAACAAGAAATCGAAAAGAAATATTTTAGGGTCAATTTAAAAAACAACGGAATAGAAATATCAAAATTGACAGACCACTCATTTTTTTTTTTTTCGTTAAGAAAATGCGTCTTGTATAAAAAGAAATCCGGCAAAAACCCATTGACTAAAGTGAAGAAAAAAGCAATAGGGTCGGGATAAACGATAAATGGATCCATTTATCATCCATTTATCTACGATCGATCAAATTATATTTCTTCGATACACCATTGTCAATATAAATGGAATGTTGAGAAAACAAATTAATAAGGAAATCAAATAAAGACTTGTGTTGGATTGGCACAACATAAAAAAGAAATTTAGATGAAAAATAAGGACGGGGTGAGGCGGAGAAAAAATATAGGATTTATTCAATCAATAGAGGTCCGATAAACAAGATTTACTACTTATTTGTTGGTGGATTCCCCTACAAAAAAATGAAGATATTCAAGATGAAGTATGAATAGAACAAGAAAAGGGCAACTTGTAGGTAAATAATTACAAAAAAATAGATACTAGTTAACCCCCCTTTTTTATTTATTCATTTTGTTTTTTCCTTTAATTAACTCGAAGTTCTTTCTTGAAATAATTCTACCTTCCTTAAAATATCATGAACAGTTCCTGTAGGTTGAGCGCCTTTTTCAAGGAAGTATAGAATAGCGGGAACATTTAAATAAGTTTGATTCTGTATCGGATCGTAAAAACCTACTTTTCGAAGATCTCTTCCTTCTCTTCGGGATCGAACATCAATTGCAACGATTCGATAGATCGCTCATTGGGATAGATATAAATAAATAATGCCCCCCCTAGAAACGTATAGGAGGTTTTCTCCTCATACGGCTCGAGAAAAAATGATTCTAATTTCTGTGTATAATAGCAAATGGATACATAAGAGCATGAATTAGACTATGATTTTAGTTCTTTTTTTGTTCTTCACTACACTTACAGAAAAAAAGAAATATCATTTGTACTCATAACTCAAGTTGGATAATTCGTAAAGAATTCGAAGTGAAATCCTTAGAAATTTATTGAGTCGTCTCTAACCTCTTTTGTTTGTATCGTCTCGAATCTCTTTTTTTCCTCATTCTAATAAAATTATTGAGACAATTGATGAAAATTGTGTTTCCTTGTTCCGGAATCCTGTCTCTTTGCTTTGTGAAATCCTTGGGTTTAGACATTACTTCGGTGATTCTTATTTCTTTCAAAATGGCAGCAACATACCTTTTGTTTTTTGTTATTTATTTCTATGGAAAAGAAATACGAAGGATTGATTCCTTTGTAATACACTTTACATCGAAAAAGTTTTCCAAATTCCGACAAATTTGACTTTTTTTTTAATTCAAACTTGTTCGAATTTGAACCTTTCGATTTATATATTGATATTGAGGATATACTTACAAAGTTAGTCTCACTTATTCATTGTTACTAACCCTAGATTTTCCCCCCGAGAAATGAATAAATAAAAGATTTTTTACTCGAGCTCCATCATGTACTATTTTTATTTACCAACCCAATACAAATTAGGTTCTTAGCAGGAACAGAACAAACTATGTCGAGTCAAGAGCATCTTCATTCCTATAGAAAACGGTGGATGGAAAAATCCACAGTGGATCATGTCCTTCAAGTCGCACGTTGCTTTCTACCACATCGCTTCAAACGAAGTTTTACCATAACATTCCTCTAATTTAGAATTTTTTTTGAACCAGTATGTAATTGATTCAATATAGAATCATGAATAGTCATTGGCTCAACCGATAGATAATAATCTATACTTTCTATCTTTCTCCCTACGTATAAATATTTATACGTAGAGAGAAAGGGGTTCATTTATTTAACCTAACCCCCTATTCTATCATACATATGAATGAAACAGATTTCTAAAAAGGACAAATAAACGAGTTTACTTAAATATTATTTGATTTCCATTTTCAACAGATTATTCGAGATGGGCAATTATGAAAGGATCCTTTTTCTCGAACAAATAAATTCTAAATCTCAAAAGAACAACCTTTAATGGATTTCCAATCACGTAACAAAATAAGGTATTAACCAAATAGAAACTATTCTGATGACTCGAAAAGGTCGGAAGTTTCTATATAATATGGATTTCCCCTACTTCTTCGAGTATCAAGGTTTATTTTATATTATATGAAGTAAAAAAAAATAAGATCTGGATCAATTTGTTTTCCTATTTGTTCTTTCTCGGCTTTAGAAATTTTAAGACGCACGATGAAATTAGTATCAAAAACTACGTATTCTTTAGTTTCCACATTTTATGTGGAATTGGGATACGCCCTTTATTTTCTTGGGATACGCCCTTTATTTTCTTTAGACTTTCTTTGGGGAAAGGAAGAAAGAGCCCAGCTCTTTCTTTCACATTTCGATTACGAACGCATCGTGTGAGAATTCACATTTCATGAATATGGAACATAGGTTTTCTTATGAAAGAAAAGATAGAATTCTCCTAATTATTCCTAGAATCAAAAGCAAAGGATTGGATCACACTGTATCCAACATTAAACAGAAAGTTGTTAAAGAGAAGAATCTTTTGTTTCTGATAGAGACAATCTGGGACGGAAGGATTCGAACCTCCGAGTAACGGGACCAAAACCCATTGCCTTACCGCTTGGCCACGCCCCATTTCGATTTATATTCGACACTAATAAACACTAATATTAGTATTGGTTATTCGTCAATACAAACCAAAATATGAAATATTTTGTTGCTAGGATTCAACACATAGAAATATGAAAAAAAAATTATTGATCATTACATAGAATTCAATTAAGATATTGTATGAAACTATAATTCCTTGTATTCTCGTTTGGGAATGAAAGGAAGGATTTTGGATTGGGGAGAGTTCGAAGAAAAGGAAGGATTTTTTTACCTGCCTTTTTTTTACAGTTTTCCTTCATAAAAATAACTCAATCAAAATCCAATTTTCTAATCTACAAGAACGAAATGTTTGTTATGCTTAATATCTTTAGTTTCATCTCTATCTGTTTTAATTTTACCTTTGATTTGAATAGTTTTTTCTTCGCCAAATTGCCTGAGGCTTATGCCTTTTTCAATCCAATCGTAGACGTTATGCCTGTCATACCTTTATTCTTTTTTCTCTTAGCTTTTGTTTGGCAAGCTGCTGTAAGTTTTCGATGAAATATTTCATATTCCGCGAAATTCAGTATTTATTCGAAAAAAATGGATAAGATCAGAGAAATCTTACATTTTGAACCCTCGATTCAAAAATAGAAATTCTTATATATTGAATAACCCAACCGCGGTGAGAAATTTTGATCCGCTTATTTCCCCGTTCTGACCTTCCAGTGAACAAGGACTTTATAAGGTCCCCACAATACCAAATAATGGATGTGGCAAAAAATTCTTTGTAATGAAGGAATTAGATCCTTCTTTCTTATTACAAATAAATTCGTGAAAATCCCCCTCCCCCTTTTTTCATTTTTGGGGTGTCATGCCAAAATAGTGTATGTAATAAATCAAGGTAATCCATTTCCTAAAAAAAAAGATCTTGGAGATCGTGCAATGCTTACTCTCAAACTCTTTGTTTACACGGTAGTAATATTTTTTGTTTCTCTCTTCATCTTTGGATTCTTATCTAATGATCCGGGACGTAATCCCGGACGTGAGGAATAAAAAAAAAGATTTTTCGTTTTTCTTTATTTTGTTTCTTAGTTTTTTTATGTATGGAATTTACCTATGATGAAAAAGGAAGGGGATTTACATTTTTTCAAATTAAAAAGTCTGAAGTGATCAGAGGGAGCGGAGAGAGAGGGATTCGAACCCTCGGTACGAATAATTCGTACAACGGATTAGCAATCTGCCGCTTTAGTCCACTCAGCCATCTCTCCCAATTGAAAGTTGAAATTTTTTTGTGTGATGTAACACGTGAAGTAAAGGTTGATAAAAACTCTTGGTTTCCTTCTTTATTATAATGATATAATAACATAATGATAACAATATATTCGAAATGGATAACATCTTAGATAAGATATTTACGAATTTGATCAGTAATTCCATTTCGATAATGATTCGAAACAGATATCTACCAATGGAATAGATATAGAAAAAATACCTTACTTCACTTCTTTGATTTTGTAAGAAAGGCTCATTACCCCGGCCTGGTTAAGTAAAGTACTGGCCGGGCCATTACATCACTTCTTTTGTTCTAATGAATTATTCATAGATCAAACGATTTCATTATGTAGGATTTGATATAAAATCAAAAATACTTGTTATTGAAACAAGAACAGGGGCAATTTCCATTCCTTTGATAGAAGTGCTATTTCTTAGTATTATTAATACTATAGTGTGATATACTATAGTATGATATAGTATTAATAATACTCATTTACTTGTTCAAGGGGCAAGCTGTATTTGAATACTTGAGATCCAACTGCCCCGAATTCATAAGATCTGATCTTTCAGTTGAAAAGAAAGTTGAAAAAGAAACGTGGAATTTCTCATTTTGACGGTCCAACTTTAATAACTCCTTTGATCCGAGACTATTAGTAATGACTTCCAGCAAAGGAAAGGCATATATATAACTGAACTTTCTTTTTATGTTTTTTATGTTATTTAAATAAGCTTTCCGCTCTTACCCCATTTTTTCAAGTCCCGGGTGGGACGAAGTGTCAACGCTATCATTTCTTTGATGCTATCTTTATAGTGTCTCGTTCGACAAATGATCCATTCATATACAATAATGAATATGTAGCGGGTATAGTTTAGTGGTAAAAGTGTGATTCGTTCTATTAACAACTTAAATAGTTAAGGGGTCTTTCGGTTTTTTCATATTCCGATCAAAAACTTTATTTCTTAAAAAGGATTAATCCTTTTACCCTCAATAGCATATTTGATTTGAGGAATCATATACATTCTCACGATTTGTATCCAAAGGTCAATTCGAAATTGAATAAAAAAAATGGGATTATGGAGTCGCGAAGCAAAATTTTTTTTATTGGATCAAATCTTCCAATTCAATGAGTATGAGTAAAGGATCTATGGATGAAGATACAAAAATCTATTTCCAATCGTAACTAGATCTTTAATTTTTGTGTTGTAAAGAAAAGATTGAAGCAAAATAGCTAGAAAACGATGGTTTTGGTTTACTAGAACGGTCGGCATATTGTTTCAGCTCGGTGGAAACAAAATTCTTTTCCTCAGGATCCCATGAGTGGAAATAGGGGACGAAGTAACTAGACTAAACAGATTTGGTATAATCCTCCCTCTGGAGGGATCATCTAGAAAGCGAGTAGCTTTGTATGCATTCAAGCCGACATAGATGTTATGGATCTCATTTTTTCTCTGGGAATACATCGACTTTCCATAAAGGAGCCGGATGAAAGCAAAATTTCATGTTCGGTTTTGAATTAGAGACGTTAAAAATGATCAATCAACGTCGACTATAACCCCTAGCCTTCCAAGCTAACGATGCGGGTTCGATTCCCGCTACCCGCTCTATATTCCTTATTCTACATGCATTATCCATTTTTATATGCATCCTTAATTTTATTACCTAATCCATTTTCCGTGTAATCTTTTTTTTTTCAAAAAAAAAGAGAAAGGAAGAATTTGAAAAAAGAAAATAGGAATGAAAAGCGTCCATTGTCTAATGGATAGGACAGAGGTCTTCTAAACCTTTGGTATAGGTTCAAATCCTATTGGACGCAATTTTTTTCCATATTTTTTTTATGTCTATCCCAAGAAATCTTTTTTGAATGATTCGAAAAAGAAATATTTCTCAATGATTACTCTTGTACTAAGAAAAAGAATGATAAATTTATGCTTGTTCTTCAAGTGGAAACAGTTCGATCTGTTCCTGAATAGCTTCCTTCAAAAGGGTT